GTTCCAGAAGATGTTAATGGTAAGCAAGAAGATTGTTTACGAAGAAACAACAAGAAAAATTCATATTCTGATACATAAGAGTTATATAGGAATCGAAATAGTCTTTTATTTTCTTTTTTCAAAAGAAAAATCGATTTCATTGAAGTAATAAGACTATTCCAATTCGAATAGTAGTTGAGAAAGAATCGCAATAAATGCAAAGATGGAACATCTTTGATCCGGTATTGAAGGAGTTGAACCAAGATTTCAAAATGGATAGGATAGGGTATTTCTATATGTGATAGATAATGTAAATGCAAAAATTTGTCTTCTAAAAAGGGAAATATTGAATGAATAGATCGTAAATTCTGAAACTTTGGTGTTTCTTTTTCTTTCGGACAAGATAATTCTCGTAGCGAGAATGGGATTTCTACAACGATCGCAAACCCCTCAGATAGAATCTGAGAATAAAACTCAGAATAAAAAAAATTGTTGTAATCCAACAATCGATCTTGGTTAGGATGATTAACCGAGTTAATCCAAAAATTCTGCTGATACATTCGAATAATTAAACGTTTCACAAGTAGTGAACTAAATTTCTTGTTATTACAACTAACAATTTCCACAGGTTCGGAACCTTTTAATCCATAATCATGGGCAAATGCATAAATATACTCCTGAAAGAGAAGTGGGTAAACGAAGTATTGTTGACGAGATTTCTGTTTTTCTGAATACCCTTCCAATTTTTCCATTTGTATTTCTACTTGAATCAGAAAGAAGAAGCATTTCTCGGTTTCTCAAATGATGATACATAGTGCAATATGGTCAAAACAGGGTGTTGCATTTTTTAATACAAACCCTGGAAAGAAAAGGAATCTAATCCACAGATCTTTTCCTTTTCTATCCAATTAGTTTATGTTTGTTCTAATTACAAAAGAGAACAAATCTTTTATTTTTGCAGGCCAATCGCTCTTTTGACTTTGGAATCCAGTCTCTTTATCAATATACTGCTTCTTTTACACATTCAATCCATAACATCCCTTTTCAATCTATAATCAAGAATAATTAGGATTTCTAAAAAAAAAAAAAAAGAAAAAATCAAGGGTCCGTTCATAGGAAAACCCAACCTTTCCCCGCATCAGGCACTAATCTATTTTTAACGTCTAATTAGATCGGGGAATCATTTCAATTAAGAAGTTAAGCTCGTTGCTTTTTATTTTACCAGAATTGGAGCCAGGCTCTATCCATTTATTCACTAGACCCAGAAAATAGGAATTTTTTATTCCATTCCAAAAATCAAAAATAAGAAATTGATTTTATTACGACATGCTATTTTTTCCATTCATTACCCTTGAGGATCAGTCGTGGTCTTCTAGACTCTACCAAGAGTCTGGACGAATTTGTTGCTTCATCCAAATGTGTAAAAGATCATAGTCGCACTTAAAAGCCGAGTACTCTACCATTGAGTTAGCAACCCAGATAAAATAGGATCTTAGATACGATCGAAACCCAAAAATCAATGGAATTACACCGCACGCTCCTGTCAAAACATTGAACTAGCAAAACATTAAAAGAAAGATTTTATCGCCCATTAAAAACACTCAAATGCCAAAATGAACAGGTCCGGCTAAATTTCACTAAGGTTAAAAAAGGAGCGGCCCCAATCACGATAGCAAAATTGTCATTTTTTTAGCAATTTATATTTCTTTATATAAATAAATCTTGTATGAGAGTACATGCAAGAGGGACAACCTTATCATTTGAGCGAAGTGTAGACAGAAAAACCTAATATGGAGTGAGGATAAAGAGACCTATCTATCTACAAATTCTATTTGTTCAATAGACCTTTGTCAATGGAAATACAATGGTAAGAAAACAAATTAGATAGAAAAAGTAAATAAAATAAGGGCTTATGTTGGATTGGCACGACATAAATCCAGTCAAAAATAGGACTAAGAAAGAGGCAAATTGTGTCTAAATAATTAGACAACGAGGGATACTAGTGATCCTCTCCTACTTTTTTATTCATTTAGTTCTTCAATTAACTCAAAGTTCCTTCTTTTTCTTTAAAGAATTCTGCCTTCCTTAAAATATCATAAACAGTTCTTGTAGGTTGAGCACCCTTTTCAAGGAAATAGAGAATAGCTGGAACATTTAAACAAGTTTGATTCTTTATCGGATCATAAAAACCTACTTTTCGAAGATCTCTTCCTTCTCTTCGAGATCGAACATCAATTGCAACGATTCGATAGACAGCTTATTGGGATAGATGTAGCTAAACAATGCCCCCCCTAGAAACGTATAGGAGGTTTTCTCCTCATACGGCTCGAGAAAAAGATTCGAATTTCTGTCTATAATACAAGTAGATAGAAATTAGACTATGACTTGCATTAATTTCCTTACAGAAAAAACAAATTTCATTTATACTCATGACTCAAGTTGGTTAATTTTGACTGACAGACTTAAAAGGAAAAATCCTTCCAAATTTTTTGAGTCGTCTCTAAACTCTTTTCTTTGTCTCATCTCGAACGAATTGACTTTTATTCCTTATTCTGATCCAATTCTATTGTTGAGACAATTGAAAATCGCGTTTACTTGTTCCGGAATTCTTTATCTTTGATTTGTGAAATCCTTGGGTTTAGACATTACTTCGGGAATTCCTATTCTTTTTTCTTTCAAAAGAGTAGCAACATACCCTTTTTTTCTTATTTCCTTCGATAAAGCATTTCCCTCTTCTATAGAAATCGAATATGGGCGATTGATTCTGATAAACTTTTAATTGAAAGAGTTTTTCCAATCTTCCAAAATTGGACTTTCTTCTTATTTTAACCTTTCGATTTCTATATTAAGGATAGACTGACAAAGTTGGCCTAATTTATTAGTTTTCACTAACCCTAGATTCTTTCCCTTGATAAAAAATCAATTCTGTCCTCTCGAGCTCCATCGTGTACTATTTACTTACAAACAACCCAGCGCAAATTTGGTTCGGGACGAATAGAACAGACTATGTCGAGCCAAGAGCATTTTCATTACTATGGAAAATGATGGATAACAAAATCCACAATCGATCATGTCCTTCAAGTCGCACGTTGCTTTCTACCACATCGTTTTAAACGAAGTTTTACCATAACAAACATTCCTCTAATTTCATTGCAAAGTGGTATAGGGAATTGATCCAATATGGATGGGATCATGAATAGTCATTGGTTTAGTTTAGTTTTTTGTATACTAATTCAAACTTGCTATCTATGGAGAAATATGGATAAAAGAAATAAGTATTTATCGGGGAAGACTCCGCAAAGATCCAATTTATTTAAACCCATATTCTATCATATGAAGGAAAGGAAACATAGTTCGAAAAAGACGAATAAACAAGTTTGCTTAAGACTTATTTTTTATTGAATTTCCATCCTCAACAGAGGACTCGAGATGGTCAATCCTGAAATGAGAAGCGAAGGATCGACTCTTCTCCAACAAATAAACTATCAACCTCAAAAAAAGTTTAATTAATTTAATTACTATATTAGAATTAGATTAGCAATATATTTTTCCATAACAAAAACTATTAACTAAATAAACTATTCCAATGAAAAGATTGAAAGTTTTTTGGTAGTTATAGAATTCTCGTACTTCTTCGACTCGAATACCAAAAGAGGGAAAAAAATGAAGTAAAAAAAAAAACACATTTCGTGTAAAGTCAAATTAAGGCCTTTGCTTTTACTTATAGCATTCTTTCTTTTACCTAAAAGAAGCAACTCCAAATCAAAAATCAGGAGAAGTATGATTTTTTGAATCCATTCTATCCAACGAACAGTTCTTACCTTATCCTTACCAGAATGGATCATTCTGGATATTTAAAGAATCGCAGATCGAGATGGTTTTCGCTTAACCAAAGAGGGGCCCTTTTTACTAATAATATAATACAACAAAAATCTATCTCTATCATAAAGGGATAGGTCTCATTTTTTATACAGTGTTTTACGTCAAGTTTAAAATTTTTTCAATTAATTCGAAAGCCGAGTAGACAGAATATATGAATTTCTCTCTAATCCTCACATTCCATTGATTTAGAAATGGATATTTGCAAATCAGATAATATCTAAAATACAAAAATGGAGTTCCTATCCATAGAATAGAAACCCTTTTTCTTTTTTCGCAAGCCGATCTTGGTCAAAAGTTTTAAGACCTGTGCTGAAACTAAAAACTTCCTATTCTTTAATCTGGCCATGAAATATAGAATTAGGATACCCCCTTTATTTTCTTTTTATTTACTTACTTTAGTTCTTTAGTTCGGGAAAAATAAATAGGGGGTCCTTCTTTTCTTTCACATTAGATGTCAAATGTATCATGTAAGAATTCCCCCTTCATGGATATGGAGCATAAAGTTTATCTAAGAAGTTCGAATTTCAAAACACATATGAGTAATGAGTAGTAGTAGGGGCATATCCTGAATGTGACTGATAGACCCAATTTTTCATGAAAATAAAGATATTCAATTTGACTGGACTTGACACTTGATTATGTTTTCTGAGAAAGAAAAAGAATGCTTAGAAATGCATCTAATCTAAGAGTTCATAAGAGATAATTATTCTCTTTAATAAACTTTCTTTTGTCTCGTGTGGGGTACAATATGATTTCATCTTTCGTTTCATCAGAAAAAATCTGGGACGGAAGGATTCGAACCTCCGAGTAACGGGACCAAAACCCGCTGCCTTACCACTTGGCCACGCCCCATTTCTGGTTTTATGCGACACTAATAAACACTATTATGTTTATTTGTTATTCGTCAATCCCACTTCAATTACATAAAAAATGAGGGATACTCTCTTGCTAGGATTCTAGACATGCGGATAATATAGAATCCAAAAAATGCATTGATCATTACATGGAATTCTATTAAGATATTATATGAAAGTCGAATTTCTTCCATTCTCATTTGAGAGTGCGAATACAAGGAGGTATTTTGCGTTTGGGAAAGTCCGAAGAAAAAAGGATTTTGAACCCGCCTTTTCTTTTTTCCCTTAGAAAAATAACTCAATCAAAATCCAATTATCTACTCTACAAGAACGAAATGCTTGTTATGCCTAATATACTTAGTTTAACCTGTATCTGTTTTAATTCTGTTCTTTATCCGACTAGTTTTTTCTTCGCCAAATTGCCCGAAGCTTATGCCATTTTCAACCCAATCGTGGATTTTATGCCTGTCATACCTATACTCTTTTTTCTATTAGCCTTTGTTTGGCAAGCTGCTGTAAGTTTTCGATGAAATCTTTACTACTCTGTTCTGTCTGCCAAATTGAATGATGTATTCATTCCAAAAAAATTCTAAAAATGAATAAAAGCCGAGAAGTCTTATATTATGAACCTTCGATTCTAAAATTCTAATTCTTCTACATTGAATGTATAGCTGCAGCAATAAATTGGGATCCGCCTTTCTACCCCACCCCCTGCACCTACGTTGAGCAGGTACCTTTAGGTACCCACACAATACCTAACCTAATTTTTGATATTGATAAGAGTGCTTATTATAAATCAATTCTTGCAATTTTTTTCAAGAATTGATTTTTGCATTTTTAGGTGTAAAAATAAACAAAACCCATCCTAGTGGATCTGTGTGGTAAGGAAAAACGGGTAATCTATTCCTTAAAAAAAAATCTTGGAGATTATGTAATGCTTACTCTCAAACTTTTTGTTTATACAGTAGTGATATTCTTTGTTTCCCTCTTTATCTTTGGATTCTTATCTAATGACCCAGGACGTAATCCTGGGCGTGAGGAGTAAAAATCCAAATTTTTTTGGAATTTTTTCTTACAAATTGGATTTGTTTCGTACATTTATCTATGAGAAAATCCGGGGGTCAGAATTCCTTCCAATTCGAAAGTCCCAAATGATCCGAGGGGGCGGAAAGAGAGGGATTCGAACCCTCGGTACAAAAAAATTGTACAACGGATTAGCAATCCGCCGCTTTAGTCCACTCAGCCATCTCTCCCCGTTCCAAATCGAAAGGTTTCCGTGATATGACAGAGGCAAGAAATAACGATTGCAAAAAATCCTTCCTTTTTCTTTCAAAAGTCCATAAAAATTATATTGCCAATTCCATTTTAATTATATTCTTTTTTCTTAATGTTAATAAAAAAAAGAAGAAAATTCTTGTTTTTTCTTTCTAAAATTCGATATTGGCTGAGAAACAATCAGATAGATTTTCTCTTCAGCGGGCATTTTCATATAGGACTTGTTATAATAAAACAAGCAGGTTATATAAAAAATAAAAAACTCTTTTTTCGATTATTTATAAACAAAACAAAAAGGGTTCTTATCAAACCCACCATAAAATTGGAAAGAAAGATAAAGTAAGTAGACCTGACTCCTTGAATGATGCCTCTATCCACTATTCTGATATATAAATTCGATGTAGATGAAATTGTATAAGCGGATTTTTTGTATTTCCTTAGACTTAGACCGCGCAAGGCAAGAATTTTTCGCTATTTACGATTTCATATTCTTGTTACTAGATGTTCTATAGGAATAAGAAGAAATCGCAACTCCTTTCCGCTACACATAAAAATTGATTTCGAAAGTCAATTTTTTTTTTTTTCAATATCTTTCTTTTTTTTTTCAGAATCCAATTTTTGTTCTTCCACCCATGCAATAGAGAGCGAGTGGGAAAAGAGGGGTTACTTTTATTTTCATTTTTCCTTAAAAGATAGGCTTTGAAATAGGAGTCATGGAATAATGCTGAATTCAAATGTTTATTTCTATAGTATAAGAAAAACTAATCGAATCAAATTCATGGATTTACCACGACCTCGGTTGTGACCCCATAGATAAAAATAAAAAATTTCTATCTTCGAGACCTTTGAAAAAGGGCATTGAACGAGAAAGAAATCGTCCACAGATAATCAAACTATCGTATGCCTTGGAAGTGATATGAGGTGCTCGGAAATGGTTGAAGTAATTGAATAGGAGGATCACTATGACTATAGCCCTTGGTAGAGTTACTAAAGAAGAAAATGATCTATTTGATATTATGGACGACTGGTTACGAAGGGACCGTTTCGTTTTTGTAGGATGGTCCGGCCTATTGCTCTTTCCTTGTGCTTATTTCGCTTTAGGGGGTTGGTTTACAGGGACAACTTTTGTAACTTCTTGGTATACCCATGGATTGGCTAGTTCCTATTTGGAAGGTTGTAATTTCTTAACCGCGGCAGTTTCCACCCCTGCCAATAGTTTAGCACACTCTTTGTTGCTACTATGGGGCCCGGAAGCGCAAGGGGATTTTACTCGTTGGTGTCAATTAGGCGGTCTGTGGACTTTTGTCGCTCTCCATGGGGCTTTTGCACTAATAGGTTTCATGTTACGTCAATTTGAACTTGCTCGGTCTGTTCAATTGCGGCCTTATAATGCAATTTCATTCTCTGCTCCAATCGCTGTTTTTGTTTCCGTATTCCTTATTTATCCACTGGGGCAATCTGGTTGGTTCTTTGCGCCGAGTTTTGGCGTAGCAGCGATATTTCGATTCAT